CAAAGAAATATCTGAATCGAATGAAACGGAAAAAGTTAAAGATTATCTAATTAGTAATCAAATAATTAACGAATCATTTAGTCAAATTGAATCTGGAAATCGGCTAAATTCTTCACTGATAGAAACAAAAATGAAGGATTTGACTGATAGAACAAGTACAATAAAAAATCAAATAGAAATAATTACAAAAGAGAAAAAGAAAGTAACTCCAGAAATAGACATTAAGCCTAATAAAACAAATAATATTAAAAAATTAGAATCGCCAAAATTTTTTTTCCAAAAATTAAAAAACAGAAATCCTCGAGTAATACGGAAAGTCCATTATTTTCGAAAATTATTCATTCCAAGATTATACATCGACCTATTTTTATCTATCATTAATATTCCGAGAATTACTACACAACTCTTTCTTGAATCAACAAACAAATTGATTGAGAAATCCATTTCCAATAATGAAATAAATCAAGAAAAAATTAATAATAAAAAAATTCACTTTATCTTTATTTCGACTATAAAAAAGTCAGTTTATAATATTAGTAAGCAAAATTCACATATTTTTTGTGATTTATCCTACTTGTCACAAGCATATGTATTTTACAAATTATCACAAACCCAAGTTATTAATTTGTCTAAATTTAGATCTGTTCTTCAATATAACACAATGTCTTGTTTCCTTAAGACTAAAATAAAGGACTATTTTAGAACACTAGGAATATTTCATTCAGAATTAAAACATAAGAAACTTCAGAGTTATAGAATCAATCAATGGAAAAACTGGTTAAGACGGCATTATCAATACGATTTATCTCAGATTAGATGGTCTAAATTAATGCCAAAAAAATGGCGAACTAAGGTTAATCAAAGTTGTATGACTCAAAATAAAAATAGAAACTTAAACAAATGGAATTCATATGAAAAAGACCAATTAAGTCATTACAAAAAAGAAAATGATTCGGAACTCTATTCATTATCAAACGAAAAAGAGAATTTTAAAAAATGTTATAGATATGATCTTTTAGCATCTAAATCGATTAATTATGAAAATAAAAGTGACTCATTTATTTCTAGATTACCCTTTCAAGTAAAGAAGAACTTCAAAATTTCGTATAATTCCAACCCGTCCAAACACAACTTTGTTGATATGCCCGGCAATCTTCATATCAATAATTATCTAAGAAAAGGACATATTCTAGATATAGAAAGAAATCTCGATAGAAAATATTTTGATTGGAAAATTCTCCATTTTTCTCTTAGACAAAAAGGAGATATTGAGGCCTGGGTTAAGATCGATACCAACAGTAATCCAAATACTCAAATTGGTATTAATAATTATCAAATAATTGATAATTATCAAATAATTGAGAAAAAGGGGGTTTTTTATCTTACAACTCATCAAAATCCAGAAAAAACTCAAAAAAATTCGAAAAAAGTCTTTTTTGATTGGATGGGAATGAATGAAAAAATATTTAATCGTCCCATATTGAATCTGGAATTTTGGTTCTTCCCAGAATTTTTACTACTTTCTAATGTCTATAAAATAAAACCGTGGATTATACCAAGCAAATTCCTTCTTTTAAATTTGAATACAAATGAAAAGGTTAGTCAAAATAAAAACCAAAAACAACACTTTTTTATACCATCAAATAAAAAAAAAAAGAATAGAATTCAAGAAGCAAAAGAACCCGCAAGGCAAAGAGAGCATGGATCAGGTATAGAAAACAAAGAAAATCTGGGCCCTGTTTTCTCAAAACATCAAAACGATCTTGAAAAAGATTACGTGGAATCAGCCACAAAAAAGGGTAAAACTAAAAAACAATACAAAAGCAACACGGAAGCAGAACTAGATTTGTTCTTGCAACATTATTTGCTTTTTCAATTGAAATGGAAGGATGCTTTGAATCAAAGTCTGCTCGAAAATATTAAGGTATATTGTCTCCTGCTTCGACTGACAAATCCAACCAAAATTACTATATCGTCAATTCAAAGGAGAGAAATGCGTTTGGAGACAATGCTGATTCAGGCAAATTTACCTCTTACAGACTTGCTAAAGAAGGGGGTATTGATTATCGAACCCATTCGGTTCTCTGTAAAAAATAATGGAGAATTTCTTATGTATCAAACCATAGGTATTTCATTGGTTCATAAAAGTAAACACCAAACTAATCAAAGATACCAAGAACAAAGATATGTTGCTAAAAAGAATTTTGACGAATTCATTCTGCAACCTCAAACTCAAAGAATAAATACAGAACAAAATCATTTTGATTTGCTTGTTCCTGAAAATATTTTATGGTCTAGACGTCGTAGAGAATTGAGAATTCGAAGTTTTTTTAATTCTTTGAATTGGAATGGTGTCGATAGAAATTCAGTATTTTGCAACGAAACCAGTGTAAAAAACTGGAGTCAATTTTTGGATGAAAGGAAACCCTTTTATAAAGATAAAAATGAATTAATTAAATTTAAGTTCTTTCTTTGGCCTAATTATCGATTAGAGGATTTAGCTTGTATGAATCGTTATTGGTTTGATACCAATAATGGTAGCCGTTTCAATATCTTAAGAATACATATGTATCCACGATTGAAAATTAATTGATAGTACTATATACCCTGTCTCGTATAGAGTATCTGAAAGCAAACAAAAGAACACATGCCTTGTTTTACATCTCATTCGAATCTAATTCGAGTAGACGATACTAAATCAATAAAATAAGGTATCGATTTAGATGCTAAAAGATCATATCTATAACATTTTTTAAAATTCTCTTTTTCATTTTAGGATTTTAGGTTTCAATTATTCGCTTTTGTGAATGAAAAAAACGTACCTATCACCTTTTTGGATTCCTATCTGAATCAAATTGAAAATTTGATTAATTTATTGGAATTGATAAAATTAGAGGTTCATAAAGAAATTAAGTCTATATACCACGTTCAAATTACTGGCATTATTATTACTGATCAATAAAATTCGAAAAAATCCATATCTGTAAAATAAAGAAAGGGGAAATTCGTTTATGGTAAAAAATTCTGTCATTTCAGTTATTTCTCAAGAAGAAAAGAAAGGATCTGTTGAATTTCAAGTATTCAATTTCACCAATAAGATACAGAGACTTACTTCACATTTAGAATTGCACAAAAAAGACTATTTATCTCAGAGAGGTTTGAAGAAAATTTTGGGAAAACGTCAACGACTGCTAGCTTATTTGGCAAAAAAAAATAGAGTACGTTATAAAGAATTAATTAATCAATTAGCCATTCGAGAGACAAAAACTCGTTAATTTGATTAAATTAATTTGAAGAGTTATTGCATTTTCACTTATATGTTTCGATTAAATTTTGATGAACTTCTTTTCACTTTCAGTAATTCATGGAAGAATGAATCATTAAAAAACTTATGACTGCACCAACTACAAGAAAAGACCTCATGATAGTCAATATGGGGCCTCAGCACCCATCAATGCACGGTGTTCTTCGACTCATCGTTACTCTAGATGGTGAAGATGTTGTCGACTGCGAACCAATATTGGGTTATTTACATAGAGGGATGGAGAAAATTGCAGAAAACCGAACAATTATACAATATTTGCCTTATGTAACACGTTGGGATTATTTAGCTACTATGTTCACAGAAGCAATAACCGTAAATGGACCCGAACAATTAGGCAATATTCAAGTACCTAAAAGGGCTAGCTATATCAGAGTCATTATGTTGGAGTTGAGTCGGATAGCTTCTCATTTATTATGGCTCGGTCCTTTTATGGCGGATATTGGTGCGCAGACCCCTTTCTTCTATATTTTTCGAGAAAGAGAATTGATATATGACCTATTCGAAGCGGCCACTGGTATGCGAATGATGCATAATTATTTTCGTATTGGAGGAGTGGCTGCTGATCTACCCTATGGCTGGATAGATAAATGTTTGGATTTTTGTGATTATTTTTTAACAGGGATTGCTGAGTATCAAAAACTTATTACCCGGAATCCCATTTTTTTAGAACGAGTTGAAGGCGTAGGAATTATTGGAAGAGACGAGGCATTAAATTGGGGTTTATCGGGACCAATGCTACGAGCTTCCGGAATAGAATGGGATCTTCGTAAAGTTGATCATTATGAGTCTTACGACGAATTTGATTGGCAGGTTCAATGGCAACGAGAAGGGGATTCATTAGCTCGTTATTTAGTACGAATCAGTGAAATGACTGAATCCATAAAGATTATTCAACAGGCTCTGGAAGGAATTCCAGGAGGGCCTTACGAAAATTTAGAAATCCGACGTTTTGACAGATTAAAAGATCCTGAATGGAATGATTTTGAATATCGGTTTATTAGTAAAAAACCTTCTCCAACTTTTGAATTGTCGAAACAAGAACTTTATGTGAGAGTTGAAGCCCCAAAAGGAGAATTGGGAATTTTTCTGATAGGAGATCAGAGCGTTTTTCCTTGGAGATGGAAAATTCGCCCACCAGGTTTTATCAATTTGCAAATTCTTCCTCAGTTAGTTAAAAGAATGAAATTGGCTGATATTATGACAATACTAGGTAGCATAGATATCATTATGGGAGAAGTTGATCGTTGAAATGATAATTGATACAACAGAAATAGAGACTATCAATTCTTTTTCCAAATTGGAATCCTTAAAAGAAGTCTATGGGATCATATGGATTCTTGTACCTATTTTGACTCTTGTATTAGGAATCACAATAGGTGTACTAGTAATTGTTTGGTTAGAAAGAGAGATATCTGCAGGAATACAACAACGTATCGGACCTGAATATGCCGGACCTTTAGGAATTCTTCAAGCTCTAGCAGATGGGACAAAACTACTTTTGAAAGAGAACCTTATTCCATCTACAGGAGATACTCGTTTATTCAGTATCGGACCATCCATAGCAGTAATATCTATCTTTCTAAGTTATTCAGTAATTCCTTTTGGTGATCACCTTGTTCTAGCCGATCTTAGTATTGGCGTTTTTTTATGGATTGCCATTTCAAGTATTGCTCCCGTTGGACTTCTTATGTCGGGGTATGGATCAAATAATAAATATTCCTTTTTGGGTGGTCTACGGGCAGCTGCTCAATCAATTAGTTATGAAATACCATTAGCTCTATGTGTGTTATCAATATCTCTACGTGTGATTCGGTGAGACCTAAAATGTCTCCAAATTCTTTTCTTTCTAGAAAGAAGGATAAAAAGATTTGATTGACTATATATATTTTTCTTCAGCATTTAAGTTGATGAACTAAACCAGATAGTTATATGAGTGAAAGAAAACGGCTTCTAAATTTGCAGTAAAAAGTTGAGTCTCATTTCCTATGTACAAGAATCAAATGGTGAAAAAAGTAAACATAAGCAATAGAGATTGTTTACCCCAAGATTCGTGAATTGTCATGATAACTTGAAGCGGGTTCAAAAGATCAACTGTATGGAGTTTTTCTTGTCTATTACCATAGATGGATTTCCACAACAGGAGGTTTTTGAAAGAAAAAATAAGTGGATGGTTAGGAAGACCAAGATACACAAAGGATTAATAATTGAGATTATGTAAGTTATCCAACAGGATATTTCTGTACATAAAAGGAATTCAAATTGGGGCTTTACGTTCGTAGAAATGATCAAGAAGTACTCCCCATGATTCTGATCCAGAGTATGTTCCTATCCACTGAGTAAGTAAATAACTATCAAGAACGAAGTAATCTTTTACTTTGGTTAAAGGCCCTTTTTCTGAGAAAGGAGAATAGGAATGAAATAAAATAAATCAAAATAGAAAGAAAAGAATCTAATTGCAAAAGAAAAAAGGAGAGATGTCGTTGTTTTTTTCTTCCTTTTTCTTTTTTTGTTCTTATTCTTTCTTTCCTATAATTTTGATTTCTATTTAGAGAGATCAAATTTTTGTCATGATTCATGAACTAATCGACTCTCTAATTTTTTTCGTAATTGAAAATTCGAGGTTGAAATGTATATGTGATATTGCTATAAAGCACATTTTTTTTATTTTATTTAATGATTAAGGTTATTAATCAACAAAGCCAAATTCAAATTCTTAAAAGATGAGATAAATTCAGAAGCACTTATTTATTAATTTTAAATATAGCAGACAGAATTCCATTGGTCTAATTTGGGACCTTAGGATAGATTTTGACTCTATCTGACAAACATATCAAGATAAAGAATAGGAAAGGGCCCTTAGATTTATTTGTGACCTCTGAGGAGCCGTATGAGGTGAAAATCTCACGTACGGTTTTGTAATAGCGATGGGCACAGTGATGTTATCATCGACTATGATTATCTAACAGTTCAAGTACAGTTGATATAGTGGAAGCGCAGTCAAAATATGGTTTTTGGGGATGGAATTTGTGGCGTCAACCCATCGGGTTTATCGTTTTTCTAATTTCGTCTCTCGCCGAGTGTGAAAGATTACCTTTTGATTTACCAGAAGCAGAAGAAGAATTAGTAGCAGGGTATCAAACCGAATATTCAGGTATCAAATTTGGTTTATTTTACATTGCTTCATATCTGAATCTACTAGTTTCTTCATTATTTGTAACAGTTCTTTACTTGGGAGGTTGGAATCTTTCTATTCCGTACATATTTGTTCCTGAGCTATTTGGCATAAATAAAAGGGGTAAAGTCTTTGGAAGACTAATTGGTATCTTTATTACATTAGCCAAAACTTATTTGTTTTTGTTCATTCCTATTGCAACAAGATGGACTTTACCGAGGCTGAGAATGGACCAACTATTAAATCTTGGGTGGAAATTTCTTTTACCGATTTCTCTAGGTAATCTATTATTGACAACCTCGTTCCAACTTCTTTCACTGTAAAAGACCACAATATCCTAGATTCACGACTTGTCTCAAACAAGAGAAAGAAACAAGCATAAAATCTTTTTTATAGATATTCAACATATGCTCCCTATGATAACGGAATTCCTAAATTATGGTCAACAAACAATACGAGCCGCCAGATACATCGGCCAAGGTTTCATAATTACCCTGTCCCACGCAAATCGTTTACCTGTAACTATTCAATACCCCTACGAAAAATTGATCACATCGGAACGTTTCCGAGGCCGAATACACTTTGAATTTGATAAATGCATTGCTTGTGAAGTATGTGTGCGTGTATGTCCTATAGATTTACCCGTTGTTGATTGGAAGTTGGAAACTGATATTCGAAAGAAACGATTGTTGAATTACAGTATTGATTTTGGAATCTGTATATTTTGTGGTAATTGTGTTGAGTATTGCCCAACAAATTGTTTATCAATGACCGAAGAATATGAACTTTCTACTTATGATCGTCACGAATTGAATTATAATCAAATCGCTTTGGGTCGCTTACCAATGTCAGTAATTGATGATTACACAATTCGAACAATTTCGAATTTACCTCAAATAAACAATGAATAAACCCTTAATTCGATTCAAAAAAATTACGAATTACGAAGGCTTAGTTCGGATCTAAAACAATGAGATTTTTGCTTGGGCAATTCAAACTAGTGGTTGCTTAATGAGACTCCTAGCTTAATTTAGATTGAAAACAAAACGGATTTCCATATTATATATTATAATAGTAATGGTTTCAAAGTAGATAAATGATATCAAAAATAGATAGGTTTAAACTACTCTTTCGACGAGTAAAGAATGGATAGTGGTCCAATAAAATAAAAGCATCCACGTCAATTTATACCCATTAGAATTTCATTCAATTAACAATTTCAAAGTATCATAAAAAATAGAAAAACTGCTTTTTCCTGGTCAGGTCAATAAAGTCATGAAATTCTTCGTTTTTGATTTTTTAGAAATTATAAAAAATGGATTTATCTGAACCAATACATGATTTTCTTTTAGTCTTTCTAGGATCGGGTCTTATATTAGGGGGTCTAGGAGTGGTATTACTTCCCAATCCAATTTATTCGGCCTTTTCCTTGGGATTGGTTCTTGTTTGTACATCGTTAGTCTATACTCTATCTAACTCCTATTTTGTAGCTGCTGCGCAGCTACTTATTTACGTAGGAGCTATAAATGTTTTAATCATTTTTGCTGTGATGTTCATGAATGGCTCCGAATATTCCAAGGATTTTCATCTTTGGACCGTAGGAGATGGAATTACTTCGATGGTTTGTATAAGTCTTTTTATTTCACTAATTACTACTATTTCAGATACGTCATGGTACGGGATTATTTGGACTACAAGATCAAACCAGATTATAGAGCAAGATTTTCTAAGTAATAGTCAACAAATTGGAATTCATTTATCAACAGATTTTTTTCTCCCATTTGAACTTATTTCAATAATCCTTTTAGTTGCTTTAATAGGTGCAATTGCTGTAGCTCGTCAATAAAAAATTTCTATTAAAACTTGGAATTAAAATAAAATTTTGTTCTGTCTTATCACATTCATTTTCCTTCAATTCTATTTGAATTCTAGCTGGATAAATAGAAAGACTTTAGGTCAATCTAGTACCAATATATTTCTTTGTTCCATACTTGTTATATACTAGTCTATTAAATTAGTTGAATTGTTGTTCATATTGAAAGGAGTCGAGATTGATAAGGAGTTGTTTAATGATTCTCGAACATGTACTTGTTTTGAGTGCCTATTTATTTTCTATCGGTATCTATGGATTGATCACAAGTCGAAATATGGTTAGAGCCCTTATGTGTCTTGAACTTATATTGAATGCGGTTAATATAAATTTGGTAACATTTTCTGATTTTTTTGATAATCGTCAATTAAAAGGAGACATTTTCTCAATTTTTGTTATAGCTATTGCAGCTGCTGAAGCAGCCATTGGACTGGCTATTGTTTCATCAATTTACCGTAATAGAAAATCAACTCGTATCAACCAATCAAATTTGTTGAATAATTAATAGTAATCATTTACATTCTAATATTGAGAAATCGATTTTAATTAGCATGTTTACTACGTAAAGTATGATCTTGTTTGCAAAATATAAGAAATCAAAGTATTTTGGCCTCTCTCATATCTCATAAACCAATCCAGAAAGGGGTTGATTAGAAAATTATGATAACTCATTGATTCATCTGGTATATAAATATATAATTCGTTTCTAAGTTTACTAGATCGAAAATTTAGAACATTAAAAAACGTATAGACCCAATGTCACATTCAGTAAAGATTTATGATACGTGTATAGGATGTACTCAATGTGTCCGAGCCTGCCCCACGGATGTATTAGAAATGATACCTTGGGACGGTTGTAAGGCTAAACAAATAGCTTCTGCTCCACGAACAGAGGACTGTGTTGGTTGTAAGAGATGTGAATCCGCCTGTCCAACGGATTTCTTGAGTGTACGAGTTTATTTATGGCATGAAACAACTCGCAGTATGGGTCTAGCTTATTGATACGTTCGAGAAAACTCTACTTGAATCCATTTAATTTTTTTACCGACAAACCTGTGCTCGAAAATCAAAATATTTTGAGCATGGGTTTTTTTGGTCTAAGTGTATCTTGTCTTTACTACGAATTATTTTCCTTGGTTAACAATAATTGTAGTTTTTCCGATATTTGCGGGTTCTTTAATTTTCTTTCTTCCCCATAAAGGAAATAGGGTAATTCGGTGGTATACCATATGTATATGTATTTTAGAACTCCTTCTAACAACTTATGCATTTTGTTATCATTTCCAATCGGATGATCCATTAATCCAACTAGTAGAGGATTATAAATGGGTCGATTTTTTTGATTTCCATTGGAGATTAGGAATAGATGGACTTTCTATAGGACCCATTTTATTAACAGGATTTATCACGACTTTAGCGACTTTAGCGGCTTGGCCAGTTACTCGAGATTCTAGATTATTCCATTTTCTCATGTTAGCAATGTACAGTGGTCAAATTGGATCATTTTCGTCTCGGGACCTTTTACTTTTTTTCATCATGTGGGAGTTAGAATTAATTCCTGTTTATCTACTTCTAGCCATGTGGGGAGGAAAGAAACGTCTGTACTCAGCTACAAAATTTATTTTGTACACGGCAGGGGGTTCTGTTTTTCTCTTAATGGGAGTTTTGGGTGTTGCTTTATATGGTTCTAATGAACCAACATTAAATTTTGAAACATCAGTTAATCAATCATATCCTGTGATTTTAGAAATAATCTTCTATATTGGATTTTTTATTGCTTTTGCTGTCAAATCGCCCATTATCCCCCTACACACATGGTTACCAGATACCCATGGAGAAGCACATTACAGTACTTGTATGCTTCTAGCCGGAATCTTATTAAAAATGGGAGCGTATGGATTAATTCGAATCAATATGGAATTATTACCTCATGCCCATTCTATATTTTCTCCTTGGTTGATGATAATAGGTACAATACAAATAATCTATGCAGCTTCAACATCTCTTGGCCAACGGAATTTAAAAAAAAGAATAGCCTATTCCTCTGTCTCTCATATGGGTTTCATAATTATAGGAATTAGTTCTCTAACCGATACGGGACTTAATGGAGCCCTTTTACAAATAATCTCTCATGGATTTATTGGTGCTGCACTTTTTTTCTTGGCGGGAACGACTTATGATAGAATCCGCCTTGTTTATCTTGACGAAATGGGCGGAATAGCTATTCCAATGCCAAAAATGTTCACGATGTTTAGTAGCTTTTCGATGGCTTCCCTTGCATTACCAGGTATGAGTGGTTTTGTTGCCGAATTGCTAGTATTTTTTGGAATAATTACCGGCCAAAAATATCTTTTAATTCCAAAACTACTAATTACTTTTGTAATGGCAATTGGAATTATATTAACTCCTATTTATTCATTATCTATGCCACGCCAGATGTTCTATGGATACAAGCTATTTAACGCTCCGAAGGATTCTTTTTTTGATTCTGGACCGCGAGAGTTATTTCTTTCGATCTCCATCTTTTTACCCGTCATAGGTATTGGTATATACCCCGATTTCGTTCTTTCATTAGCAGTTGACAAGGTCGAAGTTATTCTATCTAATTTTTTTTCTAAATAAATAATTGGATGACTGAAATAAAAAAACCTATGTTTGTTTTTAAAAACATTCTTGGACAATGAAAAAAAGAAGACTTTTTTTCTTCTCTTAATTTAAGAATTAAGTAAAAACAATGAAATTGAACTACATATGATAGAAAACCGTGTGAATCAAATATTGTATTGATGATTCACACGGCCCGCATGCTGGTTCATACAATGCGTCACCCGCTCTTGTATTTGTAATAACTTGTATTGAATTCAATTAAATGTTGATGGAAAAGAACCATAACTATGTAACCCTATTCCTAATAGATTGACCCCAAAATAGCATATCCAAATTATAAGAAAGCCTATAGACGCTACAATTGCAGAATTTGCACCCCGCAAATTTCTATTTGTTCGAGTATGTAAATAAATTGCAAATACGATCCAAGTAATAAATGCCCAAGTTTCTTTTGGGTCCCAATTCCAATATGACCCCCACGCTTCATTAGCCCATACCGCTCCCGAAAGGATTCCTATGGTTAAAAAAGTAAATCCTAAACTAATAACCCGATAACTCCAATAATCCAATTGTTGAATCAATTGGAACCTGTAATAATTTTTAGCAGAAAAAAACGAAGTATTTTCTAAAACATTTTCACCCAAGAAAAATGACTCGTTTAAAAAACCATTGCTCTATAAATATAAAAAGGCTTTCTGTTTTTGCGAAATGTAATCACTAGAAGTGCTACTGATAATAACGATCCACATAAAAGGGCTGCATAGCCCAATATCATCATACTTACGTGCATTATTAACCACTCCGATTGAAGAGCAGGTACTAATATTCCAGATTGGTGTATTTCAGTTAAAATACCTGAAGTAGCAAAGCCTTGGGTCAAAATAGCACTTGGTCCAGTTATTTTACTTAAAATGAAAACATTGTTTTTGAAATACGGAATTATATGAATAAGGGAGAAACTCCATGAAAGGAAAATTAATGATTCATATAAATCGCTTAGTGGGAAATGTCCTGAAGAAATCCACCGAGTAACTAATAATCCTGTTATACAGAAAAAAGTCACTATTATGCCCTTTTCTGACGAATCGTATAGTTTTACAATTTCATAGACTAAAAGGGTTATCAAATGAATTGTAATTACAATTGAAACGATCGAAAAGGAAATGTGAGTTAATATATGCTCTAAGGTTGAAAATATCATAAAAAATCTTAAAAAATAAGAGTCCCTTAATTACATAATTCGAAAATGGAAATCGGGAATTGAATTCATTATAAGATCTATTTATCCTTTTTAGAAGATGGTATGCCGCCACTCGGACTCGAACCGAGATGCATTAGCACTGCTTCCTAAGAGCAGCGTGTCTACCAATTTCACCATAGCGGCCTGTCTTGAACTCATAATAGCCTATGAATAAGCAATCGTCGAGATTGAGTAAGCTATTTTAGTTTAGTAATGATTCAAATGGATCAATAACAATAAAAAGTTGTTCAAATAGGAATTTGAGGTTGAAGGTTCATTATTTTCGATTTGAGTTTAGAGTCTTAGTTTTTTTTATTTAACCTGGGACTTTCCTATATTTTATGCTTTCCTCGAATTCCGAATTCAACTCTTGTAACTAAACCGTTCTATACTAAATTAAGGAATAGAGTTAAAAAAGTTTTTGTTTTCATTGTTTAAGCAGCAATTTATTAGTTTATTTTAGAAATCTAAAATAAAACAAAAAAGGGATTTTGACGACAAAATAGAAAGAAAAGAACCCATTTTCTTTCGCTCAAAATTCACAATTAGTCATACAAAATTTCATTAATCAATTTTCTCTATTGGGTTAAGGGCAAGATATATATATATGGGGGTCTATATAATAATTCAGAGAAAATCAAAAGTTAAAAAGTTTGACAAAATAAAAAGGTTTCAAAATAGAATCAATTAATTTCAATGAGTTCTTAACTTTCACTAAAGATTTTTATATACGTTCTTCTATAGATATATAGATATGCAAATATAGAATTTTTTTTTTCATTTTATTCTGCAAATAGGTCGATGGGGAAAATCAAACTCCCCACCTTGGAATAGAAATGATCTTTATTCTTTTGTCAACAAAAAAGTTATTATTCAGTGATATAGTAAATAGAGGATTTCCTGATTCTATTATTTTATATATCAATCAGAAAAGCGAATAGAGTTCCATTACATATGGATTGGTGAGCTAATCAATATCAAATAGGAAGGGGAAATCGTTAAATTATTCAATTAGATAATAATTGAATAATTTAAGAATAATTGAATTATTTTTTCAAGTTGATTCAAATTATTTTAACGTTTTATTACTTATTTATTTGGGTTTGGCGTACAAAAAAACTTTTTGAATTCCCGGTAGAAAGAGATTTCGCTAACGAAAAAGCCTTTAATGCTATCCAATACCCCTTCCCTTTCCAAATATTTTTACGAATACGCTTTTTTGATGTCGAAGTGCGTTTTTTTGGAACTGCCATTTATAAATTAAAAAATTACTCATTGTTATAGCTGGATGTGAAAGACATCTATTGTTCAAAACGAATTCTTTTTAATACATATTTATTTTCGAGCTAATAGTGTTCTCCTCAAATAAAACATTATCGAGATAGGTAAAAGATATGTTAAAATTGCAGAATACTGGAAATAAAAACAGAAGGCCAATATATGTTTTTTCACGTCTTTATATTCCATAAAACATTCATAATCGTAAAAAAGAAAAGATTCTCTAGTGACTGGTATCTTTATTTCACAATTTCACATTCTTTTTGATTCATAAAATCTATACCTATAGGATTTTCTAATCGGCTTTTCCGTAGAAATGAAGAAAGAAAATTAGTTGAACTTAATAAAAATCAAAAATAAAATAAGCAATCCCCAAAATATTCGATTTCTATTTATGGTTCCACATTTCATTTACATGCAATAAAATACCTCGAAAGGTTTAAAGATAAGAACCGCGTTTTTACTTCAGGAAATGAAAAACTTGAATCCCTGTTCGATTCACTGGTCAAACTTGGATCAAAAATAGGCCTATTTCAAAGGAGACTAGTAATTAATCCCTTTCATATCATTTGACCAATTGTAACTTCGTGATTTCAATAGTTGAAGTATTTAGCAAAGACTCAGAATAAGTAAGAATAGAAAATTCTATTGAAATTTAAAATTAGTTTAAGTTAGTCCATATTTTTACTTTTTATTGACTCCTTTCAAAAGAGGTAAGATCCGGTGAATCGGAAACAATTAATTAAGAATTAAAAACTTTTTTATGGAACAGACATATGAATATGCGTGGATCATACCTTTCATTCCACTTCCAGTCCCTATGTTAATAGGAGCGGGACTTATTCTTTTTCCAACGGCAACAAAAAGTTTTCGCCGTATGTGGGCTTTTCAGAGTGTTTTATTGTTAAGCATAGTCATGATTTTTTCAATCTCCCTGTCTATTCAGCAAATCAATAGCAGTTCTTTTTATCAATATGGATGGTCTTGGATCATCAATAATGATTTTTCTTTAGACTTCGGATACTTGATCGACCCACTTACTTCTATTATGTCAATATTAATCACTACTGTTGGAATTATGGTTCTTATTTATAGTGATAATTATATGGCTCATGATCAAGGATATTTGAGATTTTTTGTTTATATGAGTTTTTTCAGTACTTCCATGTTGGGATTAGTTACTAGTTCCAATTTGATACAAATTTATATTTTTTGGGAATTGGTTGGGCTGTGTTCCTACCTATTAATAGGATTTTGGTTTACACGACCTGTTGCGGCAAATGCTTGTCAAAAAGCGTTTGTAACTAATCGTGTAGGGGATTTTGGTTTATTATTAGGAATTTTAGGTTTTTATTGGATAACGGGGAGTTTCGAATTTAGGGATTTATTCGAAATATTCAATAACTTGATTTATAATAATGAGGTAAATTTTGTATTTGTTACGTTATGCGCTGTTCTCTTATTTGCCGGTGCAGTTGCTAAATCCGCCCAATTCCCCCTTCATATAT